GATGGAGTTAACCATTTCGATAATAGATCCAAATCTATTACTCTGTCGTTAAAAGAAATTCCTATTGATCCAATGAACAAAGTAAATAGTACTAATACAAGTAGAGGAAATAACATAGTATTGCTCGATTCGTGAGGATACATATAAGTGTACCTATTTCTAAAGTCAGTACTAAAGTCTCGTATCTTACTTCTTACATTCTTGTCAATTTTCGATATATCTTTCGAAAAAAAACAAAACTTATTCTTATTCATTTTTGAAAAAAAGAAATTCCTATTGACTTTCTTCAGTGTCCCTTTTCCCCATAGAGATATTGAATAAAACGAGCTATTTTTTGTACTACTAAGACTACTATAATATTGAAAATGAATGCGCAAATACCCATCAAAGGTAAGTAAGTACATCCGAAACATATAAAATGCGGTTAATCCTGTTGTGAACCAAGCTATTAGTGCGAAAATTGGTGAGTACAACCAACTATCGTGAAGAATTTCATCTTTGGACCAAAAACAAGCAAGAGGCGGAATACCACAAAGAGAAAGTGTACCTAAAAAAAAAGTAGTTTTTGTAATTGGAACATATTTTGTTAAACCTCCCATAAGAACCATATTCTGACTTTTCTCTGGTGAATATCCAACAATAGGTTCCATTGAATGAATAATGGATCCGGATCCCAAAAACAATAAAGCTTTAGAATAGGCATGGGTGATCAAATGGAATAAAGCAGCTCGATAAGAACCTATACCTAGAGCTAACATAATATAACCCAATTGAGACATTGTAGAATAAGCTAAACTTCTTTTAATGTCTCTTTGGGCAAGAGCCAAAGTAGCTCCTAAAAGTACTGTTATTATACCTACTAAACAAATGAGATTCATTATGTAAGGTATAACTATGAAAAGAGGAAGAAGCCGAGCTACAAGAAAAATTCCTGCTGCTACCATAGTAGCAGCGTGTATAAGAGCCGAAATAGGAGTGGGGCCTTCCATGGCATCAGGTAACCATACGTGAAGGGGGAATTGTGCGGATTTAGCAACTGCACCAACAAATAATAAAAAGGCACATAAAGTAGCAAATAAAAAATTGACCCCATTATTATGGATCAAGGTATTCACTATTTGAAACAAATCCCGAAATTCAAAACTACCAGTTATCCAATAAAATCCTAAGGTTCCTAATAATAAACCAAAATCCCCTATACGATTAGTTACAAAAGCTTTTTGACAAGCACTTGCTGCAACGGGTCGTGTGAACCAAAAACCTATCAATAAATACGAACACATTCCCACTAGTTCCCAAAAAATATAAATTTGTATCAAATTGGAACTCGTAACTAATCCCAACATTGAAGCATTGGAAAAACTCATATAAGCAAAAAATCTCAAATATCCTTGGTCGTGAGACATATAATTGTCACTATAAATAAAAACCATGATTCCAACAGTAGTAATTAGTATTGACATAATAGAAGTAAGTGGATCAATCAAGTGTCCGAACTCTAATAAAAAATCATTATTGATGGTCCAAGACCATAGATATTGATAGGTCAAACTTCCATTTATTTGCTGAATAGACAGATTGGCCGAAAACCACATAGCTATACTTAGTAGTAAAACACTTGGGAAAGCCCACATACGACGAAGATCTTTTGTTGCTGTCGGAATAAGTAGAAGTCCAAATCCTATTGACATAGTAACTGGGAGCGGAAAAAGGGGTATTATCCATGCATATTTATATGTATATTCCATAAGAAAACCAATTGTTCTTTTTTTCTTATAATTGTTTCCGATTCACCAATTCTGATCTCTTTCAAAAAGAACAAAACAATAAGAAAAAAAAAAAGATATGAAAAAGATCAAATACAAATATTGGAATTCTGACTTTTTGTTTTATCAAATATTTTAAATAAAAGTTGCAATGGGTTGGTCAAATAATTAGTCAAGTTTCTTACTTAGTTATTAATTAACTTGAAACTCTAAAAAAGAAAGATATTTCTTAAATAATATGACATCATATGAGATTTTGAATAATTGGATTTTACCTTTACATTACATTCTAATTATGGAAAATTTAAAATTATACAATTTCATTTATCGATATTGTATATATCTATTTTTGCATATATATCTATTTATAGATTTCTTATATTACAGTTCAGTTACAGATTTCTTTATCTCTCTCAATTTTTATATTTTTTCTTTATTTTTTTTTTTAGACTTCATTTTAAACTTCTATCTTATACACATATATAAGATAGAAGATAATTCTAATACTAAATTCTAAGACTACTATTTCTATTTCTTATTACTTTTTTATTTTGTATAATCTTTCTTTAGAATCTTTATCTTTATATATTTTTATACTTTTTTATCCTTGAATATATGAATATATAGATATTCATACTATATTATTCTAGTATATACTAGAATAACTATTCACTTAGTATTTACTTTAATATTTTACTAATTTCTCTATTTAGAGAAATATTTTATATTACTATTCTTACTATTTCATATGAATAATGAATATTTGTAATATTCTATATTGTATATATTGCTTTGTATATTATATATTAATATATTGAATTATCTAATTCTTATAGATATTAAACATTAATATGAAATTATTAATATTTTAAAATTACATTTTTTTTTGTATATTCTTTTTGTATATATTCCTTTCTAAAACAATAGAATAATAGAATATCAATACGTATGTAATTATTACATTATGCAAATATCAGAATGAAGATAGAAAATTGAAATCTATTTGTCTATTAAAATAGAATCGTTTTAGAATATTTTTATTTTTTTATTGATTTGATTTTTCTTTTATTCTTTTTTTTTTTCTATTTGTATGTTATGATATTATTGAGGTAAATTTATGGAATAAGTATAGATAATGACTAAGAAAGAGTAATTTATTTTGAACAATATATGTCTTTCACATACAACGATAAAAATGAGTCACCTACCTCTTGAATGGCAGTTCCAAAAAAGCGTACTTCTATGTCAAAAAAGCATATTCGTAGAAATCTTTGGAGAAAAAAAGGCTCTTTAATGGCAGTAAAAGCTTTTTCTTTAGCTAAATCTGTTTCCACCGGACAGTCAAAAAGTTTTTTTGTGCGACAAAAAAAAGTCTTGGAAAAATCTTAATTGACATGTTTCAAAGAACTTCCAATTTTCCATTTTTGATTTGGAAGTCAAATGATTCAAATTTACTAATGTATTGTGTATATTGCGTATTGTATTTCACTTCTCCAGATTAGTTAGAGCTAGGTAATTTGAAAAATAAGAATCTTTCTGTCTACTGGATTCAAAGTACTCAAGTATTGTATTTTTTTTTATTATCCTTTTTTTATATTTTGTTTTATATTTTGTATAGTCTTTATATATTTCTATTATGTTCTATTCTATTTTAGAATTCTATTTATTGAAATTTCTATTGGTTGATATTGAATTCGTGAGATGGTTTTTTCTTTCCTATGAATTTTTATATTTTGAAAAGCACAATTATGATAGACAACAAAGAATCTGAATATTTCATTATACTTTATACTAAGGTGTTGGGTCTCTAAATTGTTAGAAAAAAAAATTATGGATTTGATACCTCAACTGAAAACAAAACTATTGAGTTCTGACTGTTCTGGATAAACAAAAGCTAGGTTTCTAGTACGGAAAAGTTGATTATGAAAACTGAACTTACGAAGATACTAATTCAGTATTATTGATATTGAACATTTCCATATGCATTTCCATATGAATGGAAATGCATATGAAAATGCATCTTTCTTCATTGTTTACTAAACTCTATGGAATATCGACAATTCAACATGAATTTCCTATGATTCTTTAAGGCAAGCCGCCATGGTGAAATTGGTAGACACGCTGCTCTTAGGAAGCAGTGCTAGAGCATCTCGGTTCGAGTCCGAGTGGCGGCATAAATAATAGACTAATTCATATTATAGACACAATAGATCTAATAGAATATTAGAATATAATTCTATTAGATTTAATCCCCGATTTCAATTATTTAATAGGGACCCTTTTTTATGATATTTGCGACCTTAGAACATATATTAACTCATATTTCCTTTTCGATCATATCAATTGTGATTATGATTCATTTGATGAACTTATTAGTCTACGAAATCGAAGGATTACGTAATTCGTCAGAAAAAGGGATGATAGCTACTTTTTTCTCTATAACAGGGTTTTTAGTTATTCGTTGGATTTCTTCGGGACATTTTCCCTTAAGTAATTTATACGAATCATTAATCTTCCTTTCATGGAGTTTATCCATTATTCATATGATTCCGTATCTTGGGAATCCTAAAAATGATTTAAGCGCAATAACTGCACCAAGTGCCATTTTTACCCAAGGTTTCGCCACGTCAGGTCTTTCAACTGGAATGCATCAATCCGCAATATTAGTACCTGCTCTACAATCTCAGTGGTTAATGATGCATGTCAGTACGATGCTATTGAGCTATGCAGCTCTTTTATGCGGATCGTTATTATCAGTTGCTCTTATAGTGATTACATTTCGAAAAAACATCGATTTTTTTTTTAGAAACAATAATTTTTTAAGTTTAAGGAAGTCGTTTTTCTTTGGTGAGATGGAATATTTGAACGAAAAAGTAAGTGTATTAAAAAAGACTTCTTTTCTCTCATTTCAAAATTTTTACAAATATCAATTAATTCAGCGTTTGGATTATTGGAGTTATCGTGTCATTAGTTTAGGGTTTACCTTTTTAACCATAGGTATTCTTTCTGGAGCAGTATGGGCTAATGAAGCATGGGGTTCTTATTGGAATTGGGACCCTAAGGAAACTTGGGCATTTATTACTTGGACCATATTTGCAATTTATTTACATACTAGAACAAATCCAAAATTGCAAGACCAAGGCACGAATTCGGCATTTGTGGCTTCTATAGGATTTCTCCTAATTTGGATATGCTATTTTGGGATCAATCTATTAGGAATCGGGTTCCATAGTTATGGTTCATTCCAATTAATATCTAATTAAATAAACTACATGAAGAATACATAAAAACATCATCTGATACACAATGAAAATTTATGCGAGTTTTTGAAAACCGTTTGAATTGAGGAATTATTCAAATGGTTCTCAAAAACTCTAGATGTATCTCATTACAATTCTAATTCACTTTTCATTGTACAACGAAGAATCGTGAAAATAGGAAAGTCAAAGAATTCTAAGACTTTCTTTCCAATTAATGAAAATTCATTATTATTGAATCTATAAAAAGAATTTAGATAGTAGAACTTGTATCTTGTCAACCGATAACGGGAGAACGAAATCAGGATAAATACCAATTCCTATTACAGGTAGAAAGATACAGATCGAAACAAATAATTCTCGTGGTCCAGAATCAAAAAAATTCGAGTTTGGAATATTGAATAGCTTGTATCCATAGAAAATCTGACGTAACATAGATAATAAAAAAATAGGAGTTAATATCATTCCAATTGCCATTACAAAAGTAATTAACATTTTTGGCATGAAAAGATATTTTGGGCTGGTAATTATTCCAAAAAAGACTAAGAATTCTGCAACAAAACCACTCATTCCTGGCAATGCAAGAGAAGCCATCGAGAAACTACTAAACATGGTAAATATTTTTGGCATTGGGATAGATATCCCCCCCATCTCTTCGAGATAAACAAAACGTATTCTATCACAACTCGTTCCCGCTAAGAAAAAAAGTGCAGCACCAATCAATCCATGAGAGAGTATTTGTAAAATGGCTCCATTGAGTCCCATGCCAGTTAGAGAACCAATTCCTAGAATTATGAAACCCATGTGAGATACAGAAGAATGGGCAATACGTTTTTTTAAATTGCGTTGACCGAGAGAGGTTGAAGCTGCATAAATGATTTGTATTATTCCTAATATCACCAACCAGGGAGAGAATCTAGAATGAGCGTTAGCTAATAATTCCATATTGATCCGAATCAATCCATATGCTCCCATTTTTAATAAGATTCCAGCTAAAAGCATACATGTACTGTAATGTGCTTCCCCGTGGGTATCTGGTAACCATGTATGTAGGGGTATCATCGGCGATTTAACAGCATAAGCAATAAGAAAACAAAAATAGAGTATTATTTCCAATGCTGCAGGATACGATTGATTAGCTAATTTTTCTAAATCTAATGTTGGTTCATTGGAACCATATAAACCCATACCTAAAACTCCTATTAAGAGAAAAATGGAACCTCCTGCAGTGCACAAAATAAACTTTGTAGCCGAGTACAGGCGTTTTTTTCCTCCCCACATGGATAAAAGTAAGTAAACAGGAATTAATTCTAATTCCCACATGATGAAGAAAAGTAAAAGGTCTCTAGAAGAAAATGATCCTATTTGGCCACTATACATTGCTAACATCAAGAAATAGAAAAATCGCGGATTTCGAGTAACTGGCCAAGCTGCTAAAGTAGCTAAAGTAGTGATAAATCCTGTCAGTAAAATGGGTCCTATGGAAAGTCCATCGGTTCCCAGTCTCCAGTGAAAATCAAAAATATTGATCCATTTAGAATCCTCCTTCAATTGGATTAAGGGATCGTCCAATTGGAAATGATAACAAAATACATAGGTCATTAGAAGGAGCTCTAGGATACATATACATAGAGTATACCACCTATACACCTTATTTCCCCTATGAGGGAAAAAGACAATTGAAGAACCCGCGAATATGGGCAAAACAAGAAGTATTGTTAACCAAGGAAAAGAACTCGTGATAAAGACAAGATAAATTTTGACGAGAAACCCCCGTGCTCGGGAGAAGAATAATAGATTTTCTTTTCTCGAGTACGGGCTTTGGTCGGTAAAGAGGAATCAAATGATTCAAGTGGAGTTTTTTGTCACATATCAATAAGAAAGACCCATGCTGCGAGTTGTTTCATGCCATAAATAAACACGGACACTCAAAAAATCCGTTGGACAAGCGGATTCGCATCTCTTACAACCTACACAATCCTCGGTTCTTGGCGCAGAAGCAATTTGCTTAGCTTTACATCCGTCCCAAGGTATCATTTCCAATACATCCGTGGGGCAAGCTCGAACACATTGGGTACACCCTATACATGTATCATAAATCTTTACTGAATGTGACATTGGGTCTAGAAATTCCAGTTTTGAACACAAAAGATTTTCGATCTGGTAAAATAAAATTTGAAAATGAAATAAATCATATATTTTCTATTGTAGACACCAGACGAATCAATAATTTATCAAAATTTTAAGAATCAATAGATTTTAAAATCTGTTTATGAGAAAGGGCCAAGATACTTTGATTTCCGTTTCAATTTCAATTCATGTTAATTTTACTATATTTTTCTATTAATATGAAGATCTGAATTCTTATTGAATTGAGAGAATTTATCTATTTTTGTCTTAATTCAATTCAATTTCCTAGAATGGAAAATTTAAATTGAGAATTTAGTATAATTCTAGGAATCCTAAGTAATCCTATTCATATAGAAAATCTGAATTCTATCAAATCAAATAGAAATAATCTAAAATAGTCTAATTCTTAACTAATTCTAATTTAGAATAGAATATTAATTCATATATATTGATAGAATGTACTAAATATATATATATTAAATCTTAGACTTATATTAAAATTCTATTAAATATAGAAATAGAATTGAAGATATGATGATATATTATATATAAGATTCATACTAGATAGAATATGTTAGTTATTAGGTTAGTGATAGAATAGGTTAGTAGCTCTAGATCATACATCTATATGAAAAAAGAGAAGAAAGAAAATAAGAATAGAATATTCTATTCTATTGAATTCTTATTGCATTCTAATTGTATTAGATTTATTGGATTCGATTTTTATTTTAGATTCTATTTAGAATATTCTAAAAGTCTTCTGTTTTGATTTCTATGTGAAAATAGAAAAATTCGAATTAATTATTCAACAAATTCGATTGATTGATACGAGTTGATTTTCTGTTACGATGTATAGACGAAACAATAGCTAGCCCAATAGCTGCTTCAGCAGCTGCAATGGCTATAACAAAGATTGAGAAAATTTCTCCTTTTAATTGCCGACTATCAAATATATCGGAAAATGTGACGAGATTTATATTCACCGAATTCAGTATAAGCTCAAGACACATAAGTGCTCTAACCATGCTTCGGCTTGTGATCAGTCCATAGATACCAATAGAAAATAAATAAACACTCAGAAAAAGTACATGCTCTAACATCATTGATAAATTCCCCATCAATCGCGATTCATTTCAATATGAACAAAAATTCAAATTAAACTGATTCAGCTGACTAGAATAGAAGAATTACAGAACAAAAGAAGATATTCACAGTAGATTGAAATAAAATAGATTAAATCCATTTTATTTCTTTTATTCTCAAAATAGAAGTTTTTATTTCTTATTAGATTATTGACGAGCCATAGTAATTGCACCTATCAAGGAAACTAAAAGAATTATAGAAATGAGTTCAAAAGGAAGATAAAAATCTGTGGATAAATGAATCCCAATTTGTTGAACGTTACTTATTAAGTCCTGTTCTATAATCTGATTTGATCTTGTAGTCCGAAAAATTCCGGACCATGACGTATCTGGGATAGTAGTCATTAATGAAAAAAAAATACTTGTACAAACCAGTGAGGTGATTCTATCTCCAATGGTCCACAAATAAGAATTATTGGAATATTCTGAACTGTTCATGAACATCACAGCAAATATGATTAATACAGTTATGGCTCCCACATAAATAAGGAACTGTGCGGCAGCTACAAAATAGGAATTCAATGAAATATAGAATAAGGATATACAAATAAGAACCAATCCCAATGAAAAGGCAGAATCAATGGGATTGGTAAGTAATACTACTCCCAGACCTCCTAATATAAGAACTGATCCCAGAAATACTACAAGAATATCATGTATTGGTCCAGGTAAATCCATTATGAAAGAAAAGATAAATAAAGAAGTCGAACTATTTCATGACTTACTAAGGGGCCAGGAAAGTAACTATTTTTTTTTATATGATACCTTTCTAATTGAATGAAAAAAAAATGAATATCATTAGATAGATAAAAGAAAGTTCTTTGGCTAATCCTACTTTATTCCAAACCAAATCTTAGTAATTGGTAATCGTTCTTGAACCAAGGGCTTTTTCTTTTTTCATTTGAGTTGTTGAATCCATAACTATAACTGTTTGAATTGTGTAATCTTCAATTATTGACATTGGTAACCGACCCAAAGAAATTTGATTATAATTCAATTCGTGACGATCATAAGTGGAAAGTTCATATTCTTCAGTCATCGATAAACAGTTTGTTGGACAATACTCGACACAGTTACCGCAAAATATACAGACCCCAAAATCAATACTATAATGAAGCAATTGTTTTTTCTTAATATCTTTTTCAAATTTCCAATCAACAATGGGAAGGTCTATGGGACATACGCGAACACATACTTCACAAGCAATACATTTATCAAATTCAAAGTGGATTCGACCACGAAAACGCTCTGATGTGATTGATTTTTCATAAGGATATTTCATAGTTACAGGTAAACGATTTGTATGGGATAAGGTAATTATGAAACTTTGTCCAATGTACCTTGCAGCTCGTATTGTTTGTTTGCCATAATTCATGAACCCAGTAACCATAGGGAACATATTATAGATATCCATGAATAAAATTTATGTTTCTTTCTCTTGGTTGAGAGAAGTTATGAATCTAGAATATCATTATTTTTTTCTCTTAATTTCTTCTTTTTATTTCTAGTTTATAGTGAAACAAGTTGAGAAGAAGTTGTCAATAATAGATTACCTAGAGAAATAGGTAAAAGAAATTTCCATCCAAGATTTAATAACTGATCCATTCTCATCCTAGGTAAAGTCCATCTTGTTGTGATAGGAATGAACAGAAACAAATAAGCTTTAGCTAATGTAATAAAGATACCAATTGCTATTACAAAGACTCTAAATATTTTATTTATTCCAAAAAGTTCAGTAAGAGATATGTACGGAAAAGAAAAATTCCACCCACCTAGGTAAAGAACTGTTACAAATAATGAAGAAACTAATAGATTTAGGTAAGAAGCAAGATAAAATAACCCGTATTTTATACCTGAATATTCGGTTTGATAACCTGCTACTAATTCCTCCTCTGCTTCCGGTAAATCAAAGGGTAATCTTTCACATTCTGCTAGAGAAGACATTAGAAAAACTAGAAACCCTATGGGCTGACGCCACAGATTCCATCCCCCAAAACCATATTTGGACTGTGCCTCAATTATATCAACTGTACTTGAACTGTTAGATAATTCTAGTCGATGATAACATCACTGCTCCCATCGCTATTCCAAAACCGTACATGAAACCTAAGCTTCATACGGCTCCTCTATGGCCACAAATAAATGTAAGGTAAGGACTGGTTCAGTATTATTGCTCTCCTTGGACCCTAGGTAAATAGAATGGAAAGATACATTGGAGGTTGGAGAGGCCTCAATTCGACCAATAAAATTCTGTCTGCTAGAATAAGAAAAAGCACTTCAGAATTGATCTCATCCCTTATAATGAAAATAATCAAAATTTTTCTTTGTTCAGCAATAACTTAATCCTTCAATCAAATACTCGTTATATTTAGAATCATAAATAGAAAGAATTGGGCATTAGTTAAGGAATCATGATAAGAAGTCCCATATGCATATGTATGAAGAAACAAAGGAATAAATATTTTCTTATTATTCCCGTTTTATTCTTTTTTATTCTATTATTGTATTGCATTCTATTTGTCTTGTTCCTGTTCTTCTTTCTGAAAACTAAAAAAAAAAGGAAATAAAATTAAAGGATTAATTCGTTCTTGATAGTCATTTCTTTAATCAGCGAATAGTAGCATACTCTAGATTGGAATCGTGGGGAAGTACTGCTTGATCATTTCTACCAACTTCAAGCCCTTATTATGATTCGTTTTATGCAAAAATCCCCTTTTTTGATACTTTACATTATTTCCATTACTCATCCTTTGCGTACTTTGGTGTTCCTAACTGCCCACTTCTTTTTGATTGATCCCTAGTATAGTAATAAATACAGTGGATCTTTTGCATCCGCTTCAAGATATGACGACTAATCAAATAATCTCAATCTTGGGGTAAACAATTTATGTTTACTTCAATTTCCTTATTGTACCTAGGGAATGAGATTTTTCTTTTTTTACTGCAAATTGAGGAGCAGTTTTGTTTCACTCATATAACTATCTGGTTTAATTCATCGAACTGAAATGTTGAATAAAACAAATCTTTTCTTCTTCTTTTATTTCATATTCATATTTACATATTGAATTCTATTTATATTGTATTGAATTTTCAATTCATTTCTTTTCTCTTTTCTAGAAAATAGAGAAAAAAAGTTCATGTTCAAACGAATCGCACGTAGAGATATTGCTAACACACATAGAGTTAATGGTATTTCATAACTAATCGATTGAGCTGCAGCTCGTAGACCGCCTGAAAAGGAATACTTATTATTTGATCCATATCCTGACATAAGAAGACCAATGGGGACAATACTGGAAATGGCAATCCATAAAAAAACACCTATACTGAGATCAGCTAAAACAAGGTGATATCCAAAAGGAATTACTAAATAACTTAGTATAATTGATATAACCCCTATAGAAGGTCCGACCCTAAATAAACGAATATTCCCTCTAGATGGAAGAAGATCCTCCTTCAAAAGTAGTTTGGTCCCATCCGCTAAAGCTTGAAGAATTCCTAATGGGCCGGCATATTCAGGTCCAATACGTTGTTGTATTGCTGCGGATATTTTTCTTTCTAACCACACAATTACTAATACCCCCATTGTGATTCCTAAGACAAGGGTGAAAATGGGGACAAAAATCCATATGAGTCCATAGATTTCTTTTAAGGATTCTAATATAGAAAAAGAATTGATAGTTTGTACTTCTGTCGTATCAATTATCATTTCAACGATCAACTTCTCCCATAATGATATCTATACTACCTAGTATCGTCATGATATCAGCCAATTTCATTCTTTTAACTAGCTGGGGAAGAATTTGCAAATTGATGAAGCCGGGTGGACGAATTTTCCATCTCCAGGGGAAAACGCTACTATCTCCTATTAAATAAATTCCTAATTCTCCTTTTGGGGCCTCTACCCTTACATAAAGTTCTTGTTTTAACAATTCAAAATTGGGTGAGAGTTTTTTAGTAATAAATCTATAGTCAAAATTATTCCATTCGGAATTCTTTGTCCTATGAAAGCGGCGGTTTTCTAAATTCTCATAAGGTCCTCCAGGAATTCCTTCTAGAGCCTGTTGAATGATTTTTATGGATTCTTGCATTTCACCGATTCTTACTAAATAACGAGCTAATGTATCGCCTTCTTTTTGCCATTTGACTTCCCAATCGAATTTATTGTAACACTCATAACGATCAACTTTACGAAGATCCCATTGGATTCCAGAAGCTCGTAACATTGGTCCTGATAAACCCCAATTTATTGTCTCCTCCCCACCAATAATGCCCACTCCTTCAACTCGTTCCAAAAAAATGGGATTTCGCGTAATGAGTTTTTGATACTCAACAACTTCTGTTAAAAAATAATCACAGAAATCAAAACATTTATCTATCCATCCATAAGGTAAATCCGCAGCTACTCCTCCGATGCGGAAATAATTATGCATCATCCGCATACCTGTGGCGGCTTCGAATAGATCATATATCAATTCCCTCTCTCTGAAAATATAGAAAAAGGGAGTCTGTGCACCGATATCGGCCATAAAAGGGCCAAGCCATAACAAATGGGAGGCTATACGGCTCAGCTCCAACATAATCACTCTGATATAACTGGCCCTTTTAGGCACTTGAACACTTTCCAATCGTTCTGGTGCATTTACTGTTATTGCTTCTGTGAACATAGTAGCTAAATAATCCCAACGTGTTACATAAGGCAAATATTGTATAATTGTTCGGTTCTCCGCTATTTTTTCCATCCCTCTGTGTAAATAGCCCAATATAGGTTCACAGTCAATAACATCTTCACCATCCAGAGTAACGATCAGCCGAAGAACACCATGCATTGATGGGTGGTGAGGACCCATATTGACTATTATGAAATTTTTTCTTGTAGCCGGTACAGTCATATTTTTTTCCTTAATTCATTATTTCATGAATTTCTTAAAATAAAAAATATAATACTAATAAAAAAAGAAAAAAGAACTAAGGATAATAATAAGAAAATAAGAAGAAATTCAAATGAAATTAACGAGTTTTTGGTTCCCGAATATCTAACTTATCCATTAATTTCTTATAACGCACTTTCTTTTTCTTTGACAAATAAGTCAATAATCGTTGACGTTTTCCCAGAATTCTTCGTAGACCCCTTTGTGATAAAAAATCTCTTTTGTGCAATTCTAAATGTGAAGTAAGTCTTCGTATCTTACTGGTGAAATGGAATACTTGAAATTCAACAGACCCACTATTTTCTTCTTGTGTAATAACTGAGATGAATGAATTTTGGACCATAAATGAAAATTTCTATCTTGATTTTCTGTGAATTTTAACGATCAGGAAAAAGAATAATATTTATTATGCCAGTTATTAGTATACATCAAAATTGGATTTCATTCATATATTACTTTGTTTTTTGTTTATGTGTTTATGTTTTGTATATTTGATTCAAATCAAATATACAAAACATATATGTATTCGCGAAAGAGAACAATTTCTTTTTACTTAAAAGGATTCCGCTCCTCCTAGTTAAAATTGATACACTATGAAATCAGCATCATCATCATGTATTAGAATGTTACACAGTGTATATATTTTGACTTTCATCTACCAAATATGTTACACGATATGTAGGAAATACACTATAATTTTTTTTTTTTTAATTTTTCATTGAAATTGAATTCATTCTGAATTGTGAATACATATGTATTCTTGACATACTGAAACGACTGCTGTTATTGGTATCAAACCAATAGCGATTCATACAAGCTACATCTTCTAATCGATAATTGGGCCAAAGAAACAATTTGAATTTCATGAAATTTTTTTCATCTGTATTAATATGTTTGTCCTCATTCAAAAATTGACCACAGTTTCTTATTTTGTTTTCATTGCAAAATCTTGGATTTCTATCCACAACATTCCAATTCCGGGAATTGAAACAAATTCGAATTCGAAATTCTCTCCGACGTCTGGGAGATAGAATATTTTCAGGAACAAGGAAATCAGAATGATTTTTGTCTCCACTCCAAAATATGTTGCTGTGTTGTGCAATGGATTTTTCAAACCCCCCTTTCTCACTATATCTTTTTTTTGTGTATTTTTTATTCGTTTGGTGCTTCTTATTATCGACCAAAGAAATATCCATAGTTTGATATATAATAGATTTTCCGTCCCTTCTTATAGATAGACAAATTGGTTCAATACTAAATATTCCCTTTCTTATCACTTCTGCAAGAACTAGGTCCTTTTGAATCAGCATTTCATATATATTTATTTCACCTCTTTCAATTGAGGATATAGCAATTTCCTTTGGATTTATCAGTCTAAGTAGAAGACAATATACCCTGATATTTTTAATTATTTTTGGATTCATGGGATTAGCCCATCTTAATTGAAAAAGTAAATATTTTTTCAAAAAGTAATCTAGTTCCATTTCCTTCTTATTTAGTAGATTCAATACAAGATTTCCTTGGCCCTGTTGTTCGTGTTCTTCTTGCTTGGAATTTCCTAATTCAAGATATTTTTTTTTATTAGATGATATATGAAGATTTTTCTTTGGATTTACGTTAATATTTTTACTTTTTTCATTTATAGAAAAATGAAAAAAGAGTGATTTGATTGGGATGATCCAAGGTTGAATCTTGTATACATCAAAAAGTAGCACAAATTCTGGGAAGAACCAAGGTTCTAGATTGGATATAGTAGCATGATTTGATGCGGTATCATAGAACCTTTCTTGATTCATTCCCATGCAATCAAAAAAGAAACTTTTTTGATTGCATGGTTTGATCTCTTGATGAATCGTAGGAGAAAAAATATCTTTTTTTTCCATTTTTTGGAAATTCTGAATTTCAGTCTTAGTATTTTTATGAATCTTGATGCCAATATGTGCATTGGTCCAGATCTCAATATTCTTTCTAAAACAAAGATGAAGAATTTTACAATCAAAATATTTTCTATCCAAATTTGTATTCCTATAAATAAGATATCCTTTTTCTAGATAATCATTACTAGGTATACTTACCAATACATAAAATGATTCAGGTTTCGATGTATTTAAATGATATGGAATATCTGGGTCCCCGTTTATTTCTAATGTTGATCCAGAAATGTATGAATTAGGGAGGCTTATGTATTTATATGATAAAAGATCATATCTGTAATGTTTTTTCCATTTGTATTTTTGACTCATAAATGAATTCGCTGCATAGTCATTTTTTTTCATGGAATGAATGAATTGGTATTTTTGATATAAATCCAATTGGATTGATTCCTTGTTTTGAATCATACGACGTTTATTGATTCTATTTCGCCATTCTTTAGGTACTAATACAGACCTTTTTTTTTGAGAGAAATCGTATTGATAATGACCTTTTAACCAGTTTTTCCATTCGTTTATTACATACGTATGAATTTTCGTATGTCTTGATTTGGAATTAAATATTCCGTGTATCATACAATAGTCTTTTAAATTATCCTTAAAAAAGGGATAGCTCCCTTTATATTCAAGTACAGGTCTCAAGTGATACTGATTCAGTAATTGGTTAAGTAATTGGGTTTGTGATAATTTGTAAAATACATATGCTTGGGACAGGGAAGATAAGTTCCAATAAGTATTTGAATTTTGATTCCTATTCTCAGTATTATCAGTATTTGAAAACAATTTTTTTATAGTCAAAATTAAATTTATTGTATTTTTATTTGTTTCATCAATTACTTCTTGTTCTTGATTTGTTTCATTGTTGTAAATGGATTTCTTAAAGATCTTTTTTGTTGATTCAAAGAAAAGTTGTGCATTTATCTTAGAAATGGTAATGGTACATAGCAAAATATCTATATATATTTTTTCAATGAATGATTTGATAAAGTAGTGTGATTTACGCATTAATCGGATATTTTTCCTTTTTAATATTTTCAAAATATGTTTCTGTGAGCCCGATCTTTTATTATCATAAATTAAAACTATTTCTTTTTTTTTCTTGTCTTTTGCGGTTCGTTCAATTTTATTCCTAATTTTGATTGTCTTATCAGAAAGATCTTTCATTCTTCTTTCTATTAGTGAATAATTTAACCAATCCATCGTTTGAATTAGAACGGGTGATTCGCGAAGAATCTGATTAGTTCTTTTGAAATCTTTTTCGTTTTTGTTCGGTTCATATACTTTTTCTTTCCTCAATTCAAATAAGAAAATTGGATTTACTTTCTCCAGGTTTTTCATTATTAGTTTGATAACTCGAACTATTTTGATGACCCATTTTGTTTTTTCTTTTCGAACTTTTGGAAAGGATCTTCTTTCTTTCTTTAAAAATTTTAGAACTTGTAAAAATTTCTTTTTCACCTTTTTGTTTTTTTTTTTGAGTTCTTTAAAAATAGGTTCAAAAAAAAAAGGTCTTTTTCGGGGAGAACCAAAGGGAAGTTCCGCTTCCATTCCAAAGACTGTTAAAAAACAAAAATTTTGTTTTTTCTCTTTTTTTTTCATTGGATCTCTATGATGAGATCGTACCTTAGATTTTCGCCAAGGTTTTAGACAGAAAGGATATATAATCTTTATCTGAATACCGTCTGTTAACCAATCTTGTGGAAATTCTGTTTCTGATAATTGAACACCATTATAGGTGCATTTAATATGGATTTCTCTATTCCATTCCTGAAAATCCTCGTCCCACTCGGGGAGTTGGAATAATAACATACGGAAACTATTTTTAGCTATTATTAATGAAGGCAATATAATGTATTTTCTAAGAAAAGATTGGGTTAGTAACATCAAACCTCTTATTGCTTGAGTAAATAGAAAGCTATCCCAAGTTTCTGATATTTCTATCCGTTCATTTTGATATCTTTTTTCCTTTTTCTCCTTTTCTTCTTTTGTATCTTCATTTTCCAAATCAAAATCGGAAATTTTTAATTCTGATTCTTGTTCTCTCCCCATCCAATTCCTCAAAATGATATTCTTCATTTCGTTTATATCAAAAGACGAAAAACAGTATTTTTTGTCTAGCCGATCCAAAAAAAGGGGGGAATGTACATTTACTTGAAAGAGGTCCCAAATAACTGTTTTACGTCTTTGAGCGCGCATGGATCCTTTGATTAGATTGCGACGAAAATCCGATTGTTGGGCGTAACGTATAAAAGCCACCTCTTCCTCTTCCGTTTGATCATCATTTTGATCATTATAAATTAACACACGTTTGGCTCTTCTTGAATACATATCATTATCTTCTTC